AGTCATTTTGACCCCACCTTCCCGGAGTTCATTCTCCGGGGAACTCCATTTAAATTATTCCGGTGTATTCTTTCCAATCTACTTTTTTTCTGATTTCGTTGGAAATCATATAAAGACAATTCCTATTTGATATGGCCATTTGGGCCAATATTTTACGATTAAGAAGCAACTGCTTCTTGTATAGATCATGTATTAATTTACTATAACTATAGAATACTCTCCCTTCTCGAATTACTGCGTTTATCCGAGTGATCCACAAACGACGAAAATTTCTCTTTTGCTTATCCCTATCCCGATGAGCCGAAACCAAAGCTCTTATTTTCTGTTGAGTAATAGTTCGAGTAAGTCTTGAATGAGACCCCCGAAAACTTGATGCAAATAAACGAATTTTTGTTCTACGCCTCCGGGCTATATATCCGCGTTTAATTCTGGTCATTGAATAAATAAAATTTTGACAAATAACTAATTGATTTCGTTTCTTTCAGTTATTCTTTTACCCGACCTGGTCTATTAATAACCAAACGGATTTTTCCAATGTATAAAATACAAATTCCAACGGCTTTGGCTACTATAACCTCCCCAACCACGATTTTTTATTTTTTTTTTATTTTATTAAATGGATAAAGAAATAGTGGGTTTCCTCGTTTCTATGGTTACTTCTTAAACGGTGAGGTCTTCTCTATACACCGGAGCCTTTACTTCATTTAATATTTCATCAATGTTATTGGTAACTTGTATAGTTCACATCACACTCTTTGGCTCTACTCATGAATTATCCAGTAACAGGTCTTTCACAATAAGACCCGCCTATACAGTAACGGTATTTAATTATGAAATTTTGCTGGGTAGCTGACCCTCGTAGTCCGTTCTTGACCGAGCGAGAACTTCATTTTTATGTTTTTTTGAATTTCAATAAGATTTCCTCCGCTTAATGGATAACGATTTGCTACCAATGGAGAATTGTTTCTCATCTTAAATTCAGGTGATTGGATTTGCACCAGCGGAAACCATAAATTTTATACACAATAGAGGGATCGGTTGGCTTATTTTTATATAGTAAGTAGATAGTAAATGGAGTTCCTTCTTCCATTCGATCCTATTCACTGGACTAATCATTCATACTGGAAGCGGTTTCTTGCTTTTTTGTATCAGCTCATGATCTAAACGAGTCGCACATACACCCTAGTACATGTTCCTCGACGCTGAGGGCATCCCCCAAGAGCGGGGGATTTCGTGACATTTCGAATGGGCTGTCTTGTATTCCTAATAAGTTGTTTAATAGTCGGCATGTTGAATATATCCATAATGGGCTGGTTTAGATTGATCCTAACCGGATGGTTATGCATTTTTTTATTTAATAATTAAACTCGGAGATCAAATATCAAATCACGGATTTGCACAAAATCCATTTTTTTCATTCAACTGCTACAAGATCAACAATTCCATAAGCTTGGGCTTCTGTTGCTGACATAAAAACGTCTCTTTCCATGTCTTCAGATACAACCCATAATGGTTTGCCCGTCCTTTGTACATAAACCCTTGTGAGGGTTTCGCGTAGTTTGAGCAGTTCTTCCGCTTCCAGGATAAATTCTCCCGTCTGCGCCTCATAAAAAGAACTCGCGGGTTGATGGATCATTACCCTGATGATAGAAGGTTTCCCTATCTGATGTGATGAAAGGAACAGAAAAGGAAGATCAAGAATAATAGGAAAAAAAGAAAGATAGAATTGAACAACCGTACGGGCATCATCTTTTGTGCATTGCATACGGCTATACAATCAAATTGACCCTTACTTTCCAGATCAAAATAGAATCTATCAGCCCCAGACGGGTAAATGGTCAAATTGCCACCCTTCCTTTTGGAGGAGTTCAAAAATACTATGATGGCTCCGTTGCTTTTCTATTTGAAAATGGATTCTTTTTTTTTTTTCTTTGATTCAGCAATCCCAAAGTTTCTTTTTGATCCAACCAAAAAGGGAAAATTTGGTTTTTTTTGCACTCTTTTTTTTATAACTTAAAAATTGTTAAGAGCCTTTCGGTGTGAAAACAACCAAGTTTGTAACGCTGAATTGGACTTCCGATAGATAAGAGAAAATCGGAAATATCTTTTATCTCATACTACTCTCTCGATACATAATCGAATTTTTTGAAAAAAAAACAATACAAAAATTTTTCATATCGAATTCGAAGTGCCATGCTATTATTACTTAATATTCATATGGCGAAGGCATAGTTTTATTTTTTCTCTCAAAAAAAAAACCCATTGGCGCCAAGCGTGAGGGAATGCTAGACGTTTGGTAATTTCTCCTCCAACCAGGATAAAAGATCCCATTGACGCGGCTAATCCCATGCATATTGTATGGACCTCTGGTCGCACAAATTGCATAGTATCATAAATAGCTACTCCGGGTATTACCCATCCGCCAGGAGAGTTTATAAACAAATACAGATCTTTGGTATCATCCTCGATACTGAGATATACCATAAGACCGATAAGTTGATTCGAGATCTCGCTATCAACTTCTTGGCCTAAAAAAAGCAATCTTTCTCGATAAAGTCGGTTGAGTAGGGCAAAATGGTATCCCTTAGAAACCGTACATGCACCTTTTGGTGCATACGGTTCAAAAAAAATAGCGAAAAAAAAGAATCAATGTATAGATTAAGGGCTTTTTCTTCGATTTTTCAATAAAGACGAATTTGGATTTCTTCTTTATAATAGAAAAACTTATCGAATTCACTTTTCATTGATGTATTGTTTCATCGAGATTCAATCCAAATCACGATGGGATTTTCTTGTTCCTGAATGGGTCTCTTTCATCTTTTTAGGTTTATGCTCTACTCCGGGTAAAGATCCGCCCCATTTTGATTTGTACATATAGGACAAATCTTCTCACCACCATTTCTTTTTGTTATGACTTTACAAATAACAAACAGGAATCGTTTAGGATACACGTAGTAATCATAGATATATTACCAGTTGGGTTTTTTCTAAACGGAGCCTGGATACTTCATTTTTTTAGTCCAATCAAAGCCAACCATAAATTATTCTAATTGATAATAGTACTATGAATTCCTCCAAACAATGCATCTAATTGCACTTCACGCTCCAATTTATGGATGATTCCATTTCTCCTTCTTGGGCGAAACAGAGGATATCTCGATCGGGGGAGAGAACGGGGAAATCCCATATGACCCAATATATCTGACAAGTCGCACTATACGTCAACCCAAGATGCATCTTCCTCTCCAGGACTTCGGAAAGGTACTTTTGGAACACCAATAGGCATAAATTGAAAGAAAAAAGAACTAAATCCTATATTTCACTTTGATGTGGAAACGTAACAATGTGGTTTTATTGTCTTTATAATATTGTCTTTATCATATTTATTTTATCCATAGATTCGAAAAATTCAGCAAGAAAGACAAAAAAAGAAAGGAAATTTTTTACGAGTAGGCCTTTCGAATGATAAACGCATTTACTCATAGAAAGTGGTATCAATCCACCATTGCGTATTGGTACTTATCGAGTATAGAATAAATCTGCTTCTCTTTGTTCTTACGAACAGAATTCTTCCATTATTTGGAACAGAATAGAATAAATAACCCTTGTTAGGAAATAATCCACTGAACAGGGGAAGTCCGTAGGATAGTCATAGTATATTCCAATGCAATAAAGTTACGTAGTGTTTATTTTTCTTTGATAAAGGGGTATTTTCCATGGGTTTGCCTTGGTATCGTGTTCATACCGTTGTATTGAATGATCCCGGCCGATTGCTTTCCGTTCATATAATGCATACAGCTTTGGTTGCTGGTTGGGCGGGCTCGATGGCTCTCTATGAATTAGCCGTTTTTGATCCTTCTGACCCCGTTCTTGATCCAATGTGGAGACAGGGTATGTTCGTTATACCCTTCATGACTCGTTTAGGAATAACCAATTCGTGGGGGGGTTGGAGTATCACAGGAGGGACTGTAACGAATCCGGGGGTTTGGAGTTACGAAGGTGTAGCTGGGGCACATATTGTGTTTTCTGGCTTATGCTTTTTGGCAGCTATCTGGCATTGGGTCTATTGGGATCTAGAAATATTTTCTGATGAACGTACAGGAAAACCTTCTTTGGATTTGCCCAAGATCTTTGGAATTCATTTATTTCTCTCCGGGGTGGCTTGCTTTGGTTTTGGTGCATTTCATGTAACAGGCCTGTATGGTCCTGGAATATGGGTGTCTGATCCTTATGGACTAACGGGAAAAGTACAACCTGTAAATCCGTCGTGGGGCGTGGAAGGTTTTGATCCTTTTGTTCCGGGAGGAATAGCTTCTCATCATATTGCAGCAGGTACATTGGGCATATTAGCGGGTCTATTCCATCTTAGCGTTCGACCGCCACAACGTCTATACAAAGGATTACGTATGGGAAATATTGAAACCGTACTCTCCAGTAGTATCGCGGCTGTCTTTTTTGCAGCTTTTGTAGTTGCTGGAACTATGTGGTATGGTTCAGCAACTACCCCCATCGAATTATTTGGTCCCACTCGTTATCAATGGGATCAGGGTTACTTCCAGCAAGAGATATATAGAAGAGTTAGCGCCGGGCTAGCAGAAAATCAAAGTTTATCAGAAGCCTGGTCTAAAATTCCTGAAAAATTGGCTTTTTATGATTATATCGGCAATAATCCGGCAAAAGGAGGATTATTCAGGGCAGGCTCAATGGATAGCGGAGATGGAATAGCGGTTGGGTGGTTAGGACACCCTATCTTTAGAGATAAAGAAGGGCGTGAGCTTTTTGTACGGCGTATGCCCACTTTTTTTGAAACATTTCCGGTCGTTTTGGTAGACGGCGACGGAATTGTTAGAGCGGATGTTCCTTTTAGAAGGGCAGAATCCAAGTATAGTGTTGAACAAGTAGGTGTAACCGTTGAGTTCTATGGCGGCGAACTCAATGGAGTCAGTTATAGTGATCCTGCTACTGTGAAAAAATATGCTAGACGCGCCCAATTGGGTGAA